ATGCGTTGATTTTTTTCTACAAACCATAAAGATATTGGTACACTTTATATTCTATTTGGAATATGATCTGGATTAGTCGGAACTGCTTTAAGCCTTTTAATTCGTGCAGAATTAGGACAACCAGGAGCTTTACTAGGAGACGATCAATTATATAATGTAATTGTTACGGCTCATGCTTTCGTTATAATTTTTTTTCTAGTTATGCCTATAATAATTGGAGGTTTTGGTAATTGATTAATTCCTTTAATACTTGGAGCACCAGATATGGCTTTCCCACGTTTAAATAATATAAGCTTTTGGCTTCTACCCCCAGCACTATTACTCTTACTTTCTTCTGCGGCTGTCGAAAGGGGCGCAGGAACAGGGTGAACTGTTTACCCCCCTCTATCAGGGAATCTTGCTCATGCCGGGGGCTCTGTAGATTTGGCTATTTTTTCGCTCCATTTAGCAGGTGCTTCCTCCATTTTAGGTGCCGTAAATTTTATTACAACCACCATCAATATACGGTGACGTGGAATACAATTTGAACGACTTCCTTTATTTGTTTGGTCTGTAAAAATCACCGCCATTCTTCTCTTGCTTTCCCTGCCCGTTTTAGCAGGAGCCATTACCATGTTATTAACAGACCGAAATTTTAATACGGCTTTTTTTGATCCAGCTGGCGGCGGGGATCCTATTCTTTACCAGCATCTTTTCTGATTTTTTGGACACCCAGAAGTATATATTTTAATTCTTCCTGGGTTTGGGATAATTTCTCACATTGTTAGTCATTATTCTTCAAAAAAAGAGACTTTTGGGACCTTAGGAATAATTTATGCTATGCTGGCAATCGGTGTTTTAGGTTTTATTGTTTGAGCACATCACATGTTTACAGTAGGTATAGATGTTGACACGCGGGCATATTTTACAGCTGCCACTATAATTATTGCTGTACCAACAGGGATTAAAGTATTTAGATGACTTGCAACCATTCATGGCGCGAAAATTAAATACGAAACTCCTATGCTTTGGGCCCTAGGATTTATTTTTTTATTTACAGTTGGGGGCCTAACTGGTATTGTTCTTTCAAATTCCTCTTTAGACATTATATTACACGACACATATTATGTGGTAGCTCATTTTCATTATGTTTTATCAATAGGAGCAGTCTTTGCACTATTTGGCGCATTTAATTACTGATTCCCCCTACTTAGGGGTGTTACTTTACACCCTCGATGGACAAAAGCACACTTTTATATTATATTTATCGGTGTAAACGTAACCTTTTTCCCACAACATTTTTTAGGCCTAAGTGGTATACCACGACGATATTCAGATTACCCTGACTGTTATACCAAATGAAACGTAATCTCTTCTATAGGTTCTATAATTTCATTCGTTGCTGTTCTCTATTTTATAGTAATCGTGTGAGAGGCTTTAGTTTCTCAACGAAGTGTAGTTTGAAGTATACACTTAAGAACTGCGCTAGAATGGGATAACATCCTCCCGGCCGATTTCCACAATGCTCCTGAAACAGGAGCTTTAGTTAGGTAACATATTATAACATATTTATTAAGATATGAGCTTTTGAGGTCAATTGGGATTCCAAGATGCTGCTTCCCCTCTTATAGAGGAATTAATTTTCTTTCACGATCATGCTATAATAATTCTAGTAATAATTATTAGCCTTGTTGGTTATGCTGCGTTATCTTTGATATTAAATAAACTAACATGCCGTTCTCTTGTAGAAGGCCAAGAAATTGAAACCATTTGAACTATTCTCCCAGCCGTTATTCTAATTTTTCTAGCTCTGCCTTCTTTACGTTTATTATATTTGTTAGATGAGGTAGGAGACTGCAGTCTAACGCTAAAGAGAATTGGTCATCAATGATATTGAAGCTACGAATACTCTGATTTTTTAAATATTGAATTTGACTCTTATATAATCCCGACTAATGAATTAAACAATGGTGACTTTCGTTTACTGGAAGTAGATCATCGGGTAGTAATTCCAACTGAAACTGATATTCGCGTACTTGTTACTTCAGCCGACGTAATCCACTCTTGAGCTGTTCCCTCATTAGGGGTTAAAGCGGATGCTGTGCCAGGACGCCTAAATCAACTCAGCTTTTTTGTCAAGCACCCCGGGATTTTTTATGGACAATGCTCTGAAATTTGTGGTGCCAATCACTCTTTTATGCCTATTGTTTTGGAAGCTATCCCCCTTAAAAACTTTATAGACTGAATCGTACATGTCTCTACTTAAATTTTATTAAACAACCTACGTTTTTGCTGTTTCCCCTGGGGGGATTTTGTCTTGAAAACAAACTGGAAGTGTTCAAATCACTTAATAGCTTACTTACACTTTAGTAGCGGTGTTTGCGCACGAGGAATTTTGATTTCCTATGAAGGGGCCATAAAACTTCTCTATTAAACACTATATTGTGTACACATAATTATTAAGATATGGGACCATTTTTAGTACTCGTTAGATTTGTAAGTTTTTTAATGGCATTGCTTTCTCTTGCTTTTCGGTATAAGCATTTATTAAATGTGCTCCTAAGCTTAGAAGCTCTAACTATAAGTATTTTTATTTTACTCTTCTCACTTTTCAGTACCACAATTAGCGGCGAAGCCGCCTTAATTTTCATTACTTTAGGTGTTTGTGAAGCTAGGCTTGGACTAAGTGTGTTGGTATCAATAATCCGAGCACGAGGAAATGACTACGTATCCAGATTCTCTACACAAAAATGCTAAGATTAGCCTTGATAGCTTTAGCTTTGTTTTTCATTGGAAACAAAAAAGTGACCTGACACATAAAAATATGAGGTCTTACAGTCACTTCTTTATTATCTCTTTTACAGCTGTATCAAAGATCATGAACCTTCCAGCTAAGAAACAGCTTTTTTTTATTGGACTCAATATCCTCTACTCTTATCTCCCTAACTTTTTGAATTTCCCTAATAATAATAATAGCCAGTCAATCATCTGTCAAAGTTAGTAAAAATAAGCCCAATATCTTCTTTTTAGTCCTTCTTTCTTTAAACCTGGTTTTAATTTTGACATTCCTTTTAAGAAACATATTATCTTTTTATTTTATATTTGAGGCATCCCTTATTCCCACCCTTCTTTTAATTTTAGGATGAGGGTACCAACCTGAACGACTACAAGCCGGGATATATATAATGATTTATACTGTAGCGGCCTCTTTACCTTTATTATTAACTATTTTATGGGCCAGTAGCCAATTAAAATCAACAAACATATTATTTTCTAGAATGCTTCGTATAGTTTTAGGCTTATCACCATGATCTTGAAATTTTTTAGCATTTTTAATTTTTGCTGCATTTTTAGTAAAGCTTCCTATATTTTCTATGCATCTTTGGTTGCCTAAAGCACATGTAGAAGCCCCAGTAGCCGGATCTATAGTCTTAGCTGCCGTTTTATTAAAACTAGGAGGTTACGGAATTCTCCGTTCACATCAATTTTTCAATTTTAATATTTGTTCTAGCTCAATTTTTTTGCTCTCTTTGGGGCTATGAGGAGGTATAATGACAGCAATCGTTTGTTTTCGACAAATTGATTTAAAATCTCTTATCGCTTACTCCTCCATTGGCCACATGTCACTTATACTTGCAGGTGCTTTTTCTAACACTTCCTGAGGATGGGGAGGAGCCTTAACCCTAATATTAGCTCACGGGTTTTGCTCTTCTGCTCTTTTTAGTTTAGCAAATTATCTTTACGAAAAAAGACACACACGTAGTTTATTTATATCAAAAGGAATGCTTATGCTTTTACCAATACTTTCAATATGATGATTCCTTTTTTGTGTTCTAAATATGGCAGCACCACCAAGCATCAATCTTATGGGGGAAATTATAGTTTTCCCTTCTATTATATTTAGATCAAAATACTTTATTTTTCCCTTAGCCATAATAAGATTTTTAGCAGCATTATATAATATATATCTTTATACTTGCAGTCAGCACGGAGGATTCCCTAAATTCATAAAACCTTTTAATCAGAGAAATCCTACAAGATTTACGTTATTATTTTTGCATTGAATCCCTGCTAACTTTCTTATCCTCAAGCCCGAGCTTGTTTTTCTCTGGTATTAATTTAACTAAGTTTTAATAAAATATTTAATTTTGTTAAGTTAGTTTAATTCAAAACATTAGCTTGTGGCGCTAAAAATGAAAATCAGTTTTACTTAGCCATGTTTAAAAGATTAAAATCTTCGTCAATTAGATCTTTATTTCTTCTAACTTATAGTTTACTAATCTTTCCGGCGACTATCTTTTTTATAAAAAAAGATATTTCGATTCTCTATGAATTTAGCTTGCTAGAATTAAGTTCTTGTTATATAACAGCCATATTTATTCTTGACCCTTTAGGTCTGAGGTTTAGCAATGTCGTTTGTCTTATCTCTGGGTCTGTAATGGTTTTTTCTTCCAGGTATATAGCCCATGATCCTTTTTTAAAACGATTTACCTGACTAGTTATACTCTTTGTTCTATCTATAAACCTTTTAGTTTTTATTCCAAGACTGCCAGCTCTTTTGTTGGGGTGGGATGGATTAGGAATTGTATCATTTGCACTTGTTATTTATTACCAAAATTCTAAATCCTTAAGAGCCGGAATACTAACTATTCTTGCGAATCGAATTGGCGATGTTATAATTTTACTTTCTATCGGGATTATAGTTCTTACTGGTTACTGAAGAATTCTCATAACTTGAAATTCTAGTTTATCTTCTTGAATGGCTGTTTGTATTTTAATTGCAGGAATAACAAAAAGTGCACAAATCCCATTCTCGGCCTGGCTTCCCGCTGCTATGGCAGCGCCCACTCCTGTTTCAGCATTAGTACATTCCTCTACTCTTGTAACAGCTGGTGTCTTTCTTTTTATCCGATTTTACCCTTCTTTATCAGCATGAGATTTTTTTAAGCCTAGCCTCCTCTTTATCTCTGTATTAACTTTATTAATAGCAGGAATTAGTGCCAACTATGAAAATGACTTAAAAAAAATTATTGCCCTATCTACTTTAAGACAATTAGGTGTAATAATGATAGCGTTAGCTATAGGATCTATACACTTAGCACTATTTCATTTATACACCCATGCTTTATTTAAAGCACTATTATTTCTCTGTGCAGGCGCTATAATCCACGGCAGACTAAATAATCAAGATATCCGTTATACAGGACTTATATATAAGCATTTGCCACTTACTATTACTTGTATAAATATTGCTAACCTTTCTTTATGTGGTGCCCCTTTTCTTAGAGGATTTTACTCTAAAGATCTAATTCTTGAGCTCTCACTAGCCGCCCCTACTAGTTTTTTTATAATTTTATTAATCTTTTTAGCCACAGGGATAACCTCCGCATATTCTCTCCGCCTCTCTTTCTCCTTACTATGGGGGCCTATACAAGGAGCGCCACTCCACGCAAAAAAAGAAAGTGATTTCTACATTAATTTTTCAACAATAATCTTAAGTACTTGCGCAATCTTAGGGGGAGCCTTTTTTCAAGCAATATTTATACCTTTTAACCCTACTCCTTTCTTTCTTCCAACATCGCTTAAAAGACTAACCATATTAATTATTCTTGTCGGGCTACTCTTGGCCCTCCATATTTGAAAAACTGACTTTTCCTTAAAAGCTATAAATAAAAAAAAATTTTTTTTAACAACTATGTGATTACTCAGACATCTCTCCGCACAGCCTATAACTAAATTTTCAATACTCTCTAGAACCTATGCCCTAAAGTCTATTGATCAAGGATGACTTGAAATCCTTGGGGGCCAAGGAACTTTTTCAGTTACAGCTAAATTAAGAAAAGAAAATCAGAGCTTTCAAGTTAGTCTTTTCACATTTTTTATTTTAGTTATTTTAGCTGCAGCATTACTGCTTTTATCTTTCACTATAGCTTAACACTTTAATAGCTTACTTAAGAGCATGGCGCTGAAGATGCCAAGGAGACAGTGCTGTCTTAAAGTACGTGTGACAAATCACACCACCATTTCGCCAATACACGATACACACATGTATCTTTCTACTCTCTCCCCTCCATATATCTGTATATACATATATACTCTCTCCCCTCCATATATCTGTATATACATATATATATATAGATATATATGTATATATAGATTATATATATATATATATATCTCTGTGTGTACATACAAGAAAGAAGGTAATACCTGGCTTATAAGGATATCAACTCGCTGCGGACCTGCCCGATTCCCAAGTTTGCAACTTGATGTTTTATATATAAACTATAACGAGAAAATACAGAGGAGGGCTTACCTCCAAGATACGGGCCGAAACCGAACGCAATAATTCGCTTCCTGTACAAATTTGTTATATTTCTTAGTGGCTGAGAAGCAAAAATGCTTATTATTTGAATGCAAATCAATTCTTTTTAATTAAAGTACTTAGCCGACTACAAAACTAAATTTAAATGAGTAATTTGTTCCACTACAATACCCTAATTAACAGCTAGGTGCCGCTATTTTGGCTTTCACTTAATTAGTCAAGACTTGGGCTTAATAACCCATTTCAGGCTTTGAAGGCCTAGAGTTTTGATTAACTTAAAGTCTTTTTAACTATTTCTAGTGGAATAAACCACCCTTTTAGAATGAAAATCTAACGTGCAGGAAACACCCTAGAAACGGTTCTCTGAGAGTATTGGTCTCGTAAATAGATCTACAGTCTATCGCCTTATTCCTCGGCCATCAAAGGTAAGTTCTTAGGGGCCGACTGTAATGGGCCATTTTTAGATTAAAAATCTAACACTTATGTTCAGTCACCTATGAGTAGAAATAATTATTTATAAAAATCTAATTATATACACGTATATATTTACAAATTAGTAAGAGGAAATTAACACCCTCATCAATAAATAGATAAATATAGAAATAGCCATACGACGTCAACAAAATGTCAATATCATGCAGCAGCTTCAAATCCAAAATGATGTCCTGTTGAAAAATGTTGAAATCAAACACGTGCTAAACAAATTGTGAGAAAAGTTCTCCCAATTAGGACATGAAGGCCGTGAAATCCTGTGGCAACAAAAAAAGTAGACCCGTAAGCGCCATCTGCAATAGTAAAAGATGCTTCGTGATATTCCCCAGCTTGTAAAAAAGTAAAATAAATACCCAAAGTAACTGTGGCAATTAATCCCTGAAGGCCCCTAAGTCGATCTCCCTCTATTAATCTGTGATGGGCTCAAGTTACAGTCACTCCTGAGGCTAAGAGAACCCCAGTATTTAACAACGGAACTTCAAATGGATTTAGGGGGATAATTCCAGCTGGCGGCCAGCAAGAACCTAACTCTGTTGAAGGAGCTAAGCTCCTGTGAAAATATGCTCAGAAGAAAGCAAAGAAAAAACAAATTTCAGATACAATAAAGAGAACTATTCCTCATCGCAGACCCTTAGAAACTTGAATGGTGTGGAATCCTTGGAAAGTGGCTTCTCGAATAACATCTCGCCATCACTGAAGTATTGTTAGAGAGATCAAAAAAAGCCCTAAAGCTAAAGTTAAATAAGATCCACCATGAAATCAACTGGCTAAACCTAAAGTTAAAAAAAGTGCTCCTATTGATCCTGTTAAGGGTCAAGGACTAAATTCAACCAAATGGAACGGATTTCGTCTCATAAATTGTAAGAGAACAAATGTTCATTTTTGGGTTATGAGCCCAATAGCTTAGCTATTAGCTTATCTTACACCTGAATACTAAAAATCTAATAATTTATCTCAGCTCATCTGTATAAAAGGTGCTAAAATAAAATACATAAAATAAAGAAGAGTAAATCCTTGCCCGATTTGCTCATACGGGGCTTCTACTGGGCAGGCCCCAATTCAAGTTAAAATTGAAAAGAGGCCAATAAAACCTCAGAATAAAATTTGGTTTAAAAAATAAAAGGCCATTGAGCGAAATTTACCCATGTGGATGAAAGGAAGAATAAATAAAATAGCAATAGAGGCAACTAAACCAACTACACCACCTAGTTTATTAGGAATTGATCGTAAAATTGCGTAGGCAAATAAGAAGTATCATTCAGGCTGAATGTGGATTGGTGTTACAAGGGGATTAGCAGGAATAAAATTTTCAGGATCAGTAAGTAACTGGGGGCTAAATAAAACTAAGAATCTTAACATAATAAAAAGGGCAACAAACCCGACAAGGTCTTTATAGCTGTAATATGAATGAAATGGGACTTTTTCTCCGTCACTATTTAATCCTAGTGGATTATTAGAACCAGTCTCATGAAGAAAAAGTAAATGGAGAGCCCTTATTGCTGAGATAATAAAAGGAAGTAAGAAATGAATACTATAAAATCGCGTAAGTGTAGCATTATCAACGGCAAAACCTCCTCATACCCATTCTACTAATATTTTTCCAACATAAGGAACAGCAGAAAGTAGATTTGTAATAACCGTTGCTCCCCAGAAAGACATTTGACCTCAAGGAAGGACATACCCTAAAAAGGCAGTGGCTATAGTAAGAAAAAGAAGAATTACACCAATATTTCAAGTGTGTTGATAAAAATAAGACCCATAGTATATTCCACGACCAATATGAAGGTATAAACAAATAAAAAATCAAGAGGCACCGTTTGCATGGAGAGCTCGGAGAAGCCAGCCGTAAGAGACGTCACGGTTGATATGGATAACGGATCTAAAAGCTAAATCAGTGTGTGCTGTGTAATGCATGGCAAGAAATAACCCTGTTAAGATTTGGATAATTAAACATAGGCCGAGAAGAGACCCAAAATTTCATCAGATAGATAAGTTAGAAGGAGCTGGTAAATCCACTAATGCACCATTAGCTATTTTTAGTACGGGATGAGTTTTTCGGATAGGTGTTCGCATATATAGTTTTATAGGGTCGTAATATTCTATGTCGGTAATAGCAAATTTTTACCACCACAACAAGGTTGATAAGCAAAATAACACCTAGACCAACCAAAATTGAAATTAAAGACGGAGAAGCCAGCTCAGATCCCAAGATCTTTATTCTTCTTATTAACTCTCGTTGGCCCACTAAAAAAGATAAATTATTTGTATCTAAAAAAGCAGAATTAAATACCACGATAGGAACTAATGCCTGTGTGCCAAGGAGAAATAAAAAAGGCCCTATACCGCTAAAAAGAGTGTTGGGGGATAGTGCTGCTACATAAGCAAATATTACTAAAAGTCCTCCAACATAAATTAAAAATAAAATATAAGCATATCACGATGATAGATGTATCGCAATTAAAACGCATAAAAATATAGTTGAAAATATGATAGATAACCCTAATCTTAAAGGCTGAGCTATTAAAGGAAACAAAAAAACTCTACAAAGCGCTAAACTTAAAATAATTCTTGTCCTCATTATCAAAGCACAGCAAAATAGCTGATCTCTAACTTCCAATGTTAGCATTTTAATAAACTATGCTTTGCTATCTAGAAATAAATATAAACATAGAAATTAATAAAAGAAAAGCCAGTGCGGCAGGCAAAAATCCCTTTCATGTAAGTCTTATTAATAAATCATATCGAAAACGAGGGTAACTGGCCCGGACTCAAATAAACAAAAAAGCAAATAAAGAAATTTTTATAACGAGAATTAAATCATTACTAAAAAAAACTATTTGATTACCCCCAAAAAATAAAACAGCAGAGAAAAGCCCCATAATTAGAATGTTTGCATACTCAGCCAGAAAAATTAAAGCGAACCCCGCACTTCCATACTCGATATTAAATCCAGAAACCAGCTCAGATTCACCTTCAGCAAAATCAAAAGGAGCACGATTTGTCTCTGCAATACAGGTCACAAACCATAAAAGTGCGGCAGGCGCCATTAAAAAACATAATCACACATACTCCTGGTCTTCAATAATTTCAATAAAGTTAAATGTCCTAGCTAAGAATAAAGGAAAAAGTAGAATTAAAGCTATACTAATTTCGTATGAAATTGTTTGTGCAATAGCACGAAGACTTCCAAGTAAAGCATATTTTGAATTTGATGCTCACCCTGCTAATAATGTGCCATAAACATTTAATGATGAAATACATAGAAAAAATAAAATACCTCATTTAAAATAATAAGTAGAAAAAGCGCTCGGATAAAGCTGTCAAAGCAATAACGCTAAAATAAAACTAAAAATTGGAGCAACGAAATATGGAGAATAATTAGCTATCGTTGGTTTAGCAATTTCTTTAGTTAACAATTTTGCAGCATCAGCAAGGGGCTGTGGTAGTCCTATTAAGCCAACTTTATTGGGCCCCTTACGGATTTGTATATACCTCAAACCTTTACGCTCTAATAGTGTAAAGAAAGCAACTGCCAAAAGAACACAAATGTATGTAAAAAGAGATGTAATTAATGACAGGTACATTATAAAAAAAAGAACTTTCATCTTCATATCTAGGGCTTAAACCTAGCGCACTATTTTGCTATTTTTATTAAATTATATATGTATCAAATAAAGGAATTTCACCTTTGGTAGATGATCCTAAATCAACTGCATTAACTTTGCTAATTCGATATAAAATTTATTTTACTATTATTTTAATTCTTAGTAAAAGTTTACACTTTCTGAGCCGATCCTTTCGTACTAGGTGCAGATAAAAAAATTGAGGATAGAAACTGACCTGGCTTACGCCGGTCTGAACTCAGATCATGTAGAATTTTAATGGTCGAACAGACCAACACCTCGAAGACTTCTGCATCTTCAGGACATTCTAGTCCAACATCGAGGTCACAACCCCCTCTTTCGATTAGGTCTCTTAAGAGAGATTATGCTGTTATCCCTGCGGTAACTAATTCCTTTAATCGTTATACTATCGGATCTAAACATGACTGTTTATTGTCAAGAAGAAGCTTTTTTTGTTCCTTAGTCGCCCCAACTAAAAAGCTTGATAGAAAATTTATTTAAAAGTATATTAAACTTCTACGGCATCTTTTAAGCTCGACAGGGTCTTCTTGTCCTTCAATAAAATTTAGGCCTCTTCACCTAAAGGTTAAGTTCTTGAAAATAAAAAGGAGACAGTATTGCTTTCGTCAAACCATTCATACTAGCCTTCAATTATAAGGCAAATGATTATGCTACCTTTGCACGGTCAGAGTACCGCGGCCGTTGAAAAATTCACTGGGCAGGCTCGACTCTTCATATTTATATAAACAAAGAGCCATGTTTTTGATAAACAGGCGAAGCAACTAAACTTGCCGAATTCCTTCTAATCAATTAATTTTCCTAAAAAATTTTTCTGAAGAAAATATATATAAATTTCTTTATAATTAGGTTTTTAATACTCATTCTAGCATAGGCATAAAACTTATTTCAGTTAAAGCTTTTATCTCCGTAAGAAGTTAGATTAAAATATATTTATTTTTAGGGTTAAAACTACTATTTTATAACAAACTTTTTAAGGTGGCCAATTTTAAGCCTACATAGCAATTTTGATTAAAAAAATCTTAACTTTTTTTTGAGCTTATCCTCAAAAAAATTAATGAAAAAGGGACATCTATAATAATTAATATTATAAGTTAAACTTTTCCTCGACACTTTTATATCTTTCCGAAGAAACTAGCTATCACTAGTGCGGATGAAATTTCATCTCTATTTTTTTTTATTACTTAAATTTTGCTACATTTAGAGTTAAAAGACTAACAACCTAAAAAAAATAGCTCACTAGTTTTCGAGAAGGCAGAGCTCTGATTTTTTCTTGCTAGATCGTGATACAAAAAGTACGTTACAATAACTACTTTTTTAAGTTGACTATTTTCCCCTGCGGTACTTTTTAGGGTTAATTTGCATTTTCTTTCTCCTTTACTAAGCTTTTTGATGTTTCAGTAGTATATAAATTTTTAATAAAATGTGTTGACGACTTAAGACAACTTATACTAAAGTATCATTTCAGTGTAAACGAAATACATTAAATTATGCTATATCTTATTTATCTCTTTTAAGTTATACCTAATCTTTCTGCTTGGAAAGCAGCCGCACTAATCATACTCAAGAGATAGCAAAAGAAATAAAATATTTAACCTTTGGTTTACAAGACCAACACTCTTATTTGAGCTACATTTTGCTCAGCAAGGGGCAACTTCCATTACCCCTACTGTGTTACGACTTATCTCATTTTTCAACGAGAGCGACGGGCGATGTGTGCACGCTTCAGAGCTAAATTCAGAAAATTTCTATTATAATATTCTTACTTTTAAGTCCTCCTTCAAGTTAAAATTACATTCTTTCTCCGTAATTATTATTTTTAATTGTAACCCATTCTCACCTTTTTATAAGCTGCACCTTGATCTGACGTGAAAGCTCATATACGGCTTTATTGCTAACTTTTTATATTTTTAAAAGTTACCTGACGACGACGGTATACAAACTGACAACAAAAAAGGAGAGGTATAGCGCGGACTGTCGATTACGAAACAGGTTCCCCTAAGAAGTCTAAAGCACCGCCAAGTCCTTTGAGTTTTAAATATAAGTTCATAGTACTCTGGTAGAGCATATCAATTTACGCTTAGAAATAATGGGGTATCTAATCCCAGTTTCCCTTCTAAGTTTCGCAGCTTCAGTTATTATATTGTAATACTTGGCATAAAAACGCTTGACTGAATTTTACCTCTAATAACATTTTCTAAATGACAATTTCTTAACAACACCTAACTGCCTTTATTACCTAGAAATAACAACTTGACTCCTAGGTGTAACCGCGGTTGCTGGCACCTAGTTTACCAAACCTAAAATGACTAGACTAAAGCATACTTACGCATAACTTAATTAATTATTCAACACTGGTGTTAATGGGACTTTCAAAACATTATATTATTAATAATATTTTAAGCAACAATTTAACAAAAGGGGATAAAACCCCAATAATAAACTTATATACTGTCTCACCGCTTTCGAAAAAAACCATGTGTAATCGCTTGTCACCGTTGTTATCTTGGATCAGAACCAAGTCTTTTATTAAAAAACTATTGCTAGTTTTTTTTACAAAAAAATATATAACAACAACTTTTCTTTAAAAAGAAAGAAAAAAAAGTTTAAAACAGGGCTGCTAACTTTGTTTTGGGTACTTAAAATTGTACCCTCTTTCTTATGTTTTCTAGGCTACCTTTTGTATTTTTATTTTTTATAGTTATATTCTTTGGGACAATATTTTCTCTTTCTTCCGCTCATTGGCTGGGGATTTGAGCCGGTCTTGAGATTAATTTAATCGGTTTTCTCCCAATCTTAGTTTACCAGAAAAGCATACTTGAAAGAGAGTCAGCTGTAAAATATTTTATTATCCAAGCTTTAGGATCCAGTTTTTTAGTTTTTGGTAGACTTTCTGGTTACAGCTTAACTTTTTCATGGGAATCCCTAACAGAAAATCTTGTTAGCCTTTCTATCGGCAGGTTAATATTAAGCCTTGGCTTATTAATAAAAATAGGAATTTTTCCTTTTCATTTTTGATTTCCAAGAGTAATAGCTGGATTGTCTTGACTTTCATGCTTACTTTTAGCTACTTGACAAAAAGTGGCCCCAGTCTTTCTTACAATTATAATTTTAGACGCAAAATTAGTATACAGGCTCTTTCTACTTTTATGCCTTCTAAGCGCTGGTTCTAGTTTAATCGGCGGTATCGGAGGCATAAATCAGACACAAATCCGCTCTCTTTTAGCATATTCCTCTATTGGTCACATAGGGTGAATTCTTTACGGTAGATGTTTTAGCGAGATTAGAATAAAAATTTATTTTAGTATTTATGTACTAATTTCTAGTTGTGTTTTTTTAAGATTATGAAACCTAGATTCAAATAATATAAAAAGATTGGCCTCTCTAGGAAAAAGATCATCAAACAGAATTTTTAGTTTTATGATTATGCTGTTATCCCTTGGGGGCTTGCCCCCCTTTCTTGGCTTCATTTCTAAGTGAACTGTAATTAACGGATCTATGAACGCAAGTCCTTGAGGAATTTTATTTTTTATTATTATAGGGTCTCTTATAAGTCTTTTTTATTATCTTAGATTATTTTTTTCAGAGGTTCTTGCTTTAAAATTAAGTTTCGTTAATTCCTTTAGCTTAAGAAAATGGGAATTAAAAAGCTATAGAACTTTGATTCTGTTAATTAACTTAGCTGGCGGTATTTTTCTTACTTTATTTTTGTTTATAAACTTTATTTAAGAAAGTTAGTTAAAACATAACATAAGGTTGTCAGCCTTGTATTACTGGCCTAAATTTAGTACTTTCTAGCCCATGCCACAATTATCCCCCTTAAATTGAACTTTTCTTTTTTTACTATTTTGATTTATTATTTTTCTAACTTTTGCGTTAATTTGATGACAAAAAAGGCTGTATTATAAAGCCTCTAAATCTTCTAGAAATTCTAAGCCCATTGAAAATAAATGAGGCTGATAACTAATTAAAAGAATGCTTGTTGACATTTTTTCTTCCTTCGACGACCACAATCAAGTTTTTATATCTATGTACGGATTAATTTGGGCCCTATCCTTATGTCTTGTCCTTTTGTTTGGTGCTGGTTTCTGAGTCAGCAACTCCCGTTGAGTTGAAGTTATTTTTTTATTTAAAGAAACAATCAGATCTCAAGTTTTTCGTTCTTTCGGGATTAACTTAGGGGGCTTTATAAGAGTAATTTCAGGTCTTTTCATATTTCTTATTTTTATAAACCTCGCTGGACTAATTCCTTACGTGTTTAGATCAACTAGACATTTAGCCGTCTCTTTTTCTCTGGGCTTTCCGCTATGGCTTTCCTTAATTATTTCTGGCGCTATGTTTTTGCCTAGATCTACAATCGCAGCATTACTTCCTATAGGAGCGCCTGCCGCGCTTAATCCGTTTTTAGTTTTAATTGAAACAGTAAGTATTATAGCTCGCCCTATTACCCTGTCTGTCCGGCTTATAGCTAATATAAGTGCTGGGCATATCGTTTTAACTTTGATCGGTAATTATTTAACAGCTAGAGTTTTTTGTTTCCCATCTTCTAGTATATTTGTTTTGTTAACAATCCAAATTCTCTACACAATTTTTGAATTTGGTATTAGTGTAATTCAAGCCTATATTTTTTGCTTATTAATTACTTTATACTCCGATGAGCATCCACATTAAAAGTAATAGTATTACGCCGGGTTGAACGGAAATCATTGATGTTGATTAATACGGGGATTAAATACCTCTAATACTACATGTCAAGAACTTTTTTTAGAAGCCTTATTGCTATTTTTTTATCTTCAATCGTAATATTGCTAGGGTGACTGGTGGCTAAGCGGACCATTAGTGATCGAGAAAAAAATTCTCCATTCGAGTGCGGGTTTGACCCTATGAAATCTGCACGACTACCTTTTTCATTGCGGTTTTTCCTTCTTGCTATTATTTTTCTAATTTTTGATGTCGAAATTGTTCTTTTATTTCCGATTTTAGTAAGAATAAGAAATAATTTTGATTTATACCTAACTATTGGAACTTTTAGTTTTTTAATTATTTTAATTATTGGACTCTTTCATGAATGAAATGAGGGCTCTCTTTCATGAGCTCAATAAATTTT